CTGAAACAAGAAGTTCTGGTCCTGGGGGGATACTATCAATCACTTGACGCCCCTCTGGCGCATCTGTTATAGTTATTTCATACCCCCCTTTTTCTTTTCGTATTATTTTGCTTACTATACCCGCTGCTGTAGCATTATAAACCGTATTGTTACTCTTGCTCCCGTCGGGATAAATCTGACCCCTTCCCCTGTTCCCGCCTACGTATATGGGATATTTTAAGAAGTGAGCATCCTTCTTAGCAGCAGGGTCCGGAGAAAGAATAGGAAAGGTGATTTCACTATATTTTTGACCAGGAACAGGACCTATCACAAGAATATTCTTTTTAGCGGGGCGATAACTCTGAAAAGAGAGATTACCTATCTTTTCTTTCATCTCTGGCGAAATACGATCAGGAGGGGCTAATTCAAACCCCTCGGGTAAAATAAGCACGGCCCCCACATTCAAAGCTCCCTTTTTACCATTAGCAAGAACTTGTTTTAGTTGCATATCATAAGGAATTCGAACAACTGCTTCAAATACAGTATCTGGAAGTACCGCTTGTGGAACCTCAATACCCACGGGCTTATTAGCTAAATGACAATTCGCGCATACAATACGACCAGTTGCTTCGCGCGGATTTTCATAACCCTGCTGTGCAAAAATGGGATATGCATTTGAAATGTATGCCCCAGTTATTATATATATCATGAGCGATACGGAAATGGAGCGAGTAATCTCTTCCTTTATCCAAGAGAGGGTCTTTCTAGTTTGCATGGTCCAGTCGTTGATCCAGAAAATTTATACAATAAAATTAGGTAGGTCGCTAGGATAGTTCCCTATCCACGATGCTGCTAGTTACTGAAAAATTTTTACTAAAATATAGGAGGAATCCGAATCTATTGGATGTATAGAAAAAATAAGTGTATAAAAAAAAAGTAAGATTTTGAATGTTTTATTTTACTTATGGATAAAATGTTTTATTTTACTTATGGATAAAATAACAAAATTCTAATTGGATCGGTGGATCATTTTTCAGTCATTCATTGAATGATAAATCACTACAAGTGACGGAGATACACGATTTAAATAACGGAAGATCCAATATTTAAAAATTGTATCGAAAATGACTGGAAAGGTGGAAACAAGTCCAGATATAATTTGATCATTATGAGCAAATCCAAAATCCTTGTAGAAAGAACTAATCATTAGTTCCCAACCGTGGGGTGAATGGAATCCTATACATAAGTCGGTTAATAAAAGAATAGAAAGGGCTTTTATCGTGTCGCTTAAGTTATATATGAATTCTTGAACCCAAGAATTAAGAATAATAAGTTCTTCATTAACTAAAAAAGAATAACCACTTAGAATAACGAAACAGATTATATTTGTCGAGAAGTGCAAAATCGTATAGATACGATCTGCGTTGTGCATCTTGATCATTTGGATCGTTTCTTTGTGGATTCCGATACGAAACTTTTGTAGATGTGTTTCGGGGTATTCCTTTATCATTTCGTCCAACAGGAAGAGTTCCTCAAATTCTATTAATTTTTCTAGAATACTCTTTTCTTGAATATCATTTAAAAAAGTTTCGGATTTACTAGTATTCCACCAATTAAGAATCCAAGATCCCAGACTTTTATTAAATGAAAAAGAGACCCACCAGGGCAAAAATACTATAGACGTAAGATATAGAAGGGGAATGAATGCTTTTTTGTCCATTTTTGCGTCTATGAATTTTTAATGAATCCGCTTCATTCGTCAACTCTATACGATCTAATATTTCTATCAAGCAGAAGTTCTATTCTAATATTAGAATTTAGAATAGAAAGCTTCGAACTCCTGAATCTATTCCCTCTTTTTTATTTGTGAGTCAGTGGTTAGTCCTTGAATTTTGTGAATTTACATACGCATAAAAAAAAGTTTGCGGACAAAATTTCAAATTTTTCCGTTTTCCGTATATAGTATATATAATATACGTCTTCTTTGGTTCATCAGTATTATGAAGAAATTTCAGTTAAGTTATGTTATAGAAAAAAAAAGAGGATTTTTTGGTTTTTTACCTCCTGCTAACTGCTAAGAAAAGTGCTTCGTTTATTTCAAAATACTTCAATTGGTACACGCAAAAAATAGGCCAATTCCGCTGCTTTTTGCTCAATTTCTCGTGGAGTCAAATTCTCATCAGTACGAGTCAAAGGAATGGCCCCTTGGCCTCTGATTTCCATATAAAGGACACGCCGAGCATTAAAACCCTCTTTAACTTCTATTCTGATAGACTGAATATCTTTCATAAAGAGTCGGAGTAAGATGCGACGATTTTTTCCTGGGAATCCCCAACGAAAAATACACACTATTCCTTCTTTTCTATCGAATCGATCATAACCACTACCTACATTCCACGAAATTGTGCACCACAAATAAGAGCTAATAAACAGACCGGCGAGCCCATAGAACGACATCACGATACCTTGTGGAAAAAAAATGATTTCCTGAGACGGGAATAAAGGTATCAAATTTCTGTCAAGATAACTGGAAATTCCAATCAATAAAAACCCCAATGAACCTAAAAAAAGTATAATGGCCCAGCAGAAATTACTTATTTTTCGAGACCCCGCGATAAGTTCTATCCATATATGTTCTGATCGCCAACTCATACTAGATCTAGTTACATTTTATTGGAAGTGGGAGACCGGCCAAAATGAATTTTACTTTACATTTTTTTGTTTCCGAAGGAACTTTCATCAACTTGCACTATTCTGATGTGAATCTTTCGAAGCAATTGGTTAGATCTAAAAGTAAAATAATAGGAGCCCTCTCATATGATCCCCTATCTACACATATATAGCTACATGGGCTTTGCATTTAATTTATTTCAGGTATTCGCCCCAATCGCGACTTATTTTCAATATTTTCAAATAGCTCGTTTACTCATATATCAGATTTACGTTTACGCCTGCCCTTTCTTTTCTGTTTGAAAGAAGCCACAAGTTATACCCTATTATACTGAATAGATATCTGTGTTATAATCCAAGTCTAAGTCTTGAAAAAAAAATATATGAAATTTGCCCCCATCAGATCTAAAAAATCTTGTTTTTTTGAACATGAAGAGATAAAGAAGCCATTGCAATTGCCGGAAATACTAAGCCCACTAAAGGCACAAAAATAGAGGGTAAGTTGTTGAGAATTGTCATAGAATGGGCACCTCGATTTAATATTTGTACCTGTTATTTATTGTTATATTTATTTTTTTACCTATTATCGCTAGATTATATTGTTAGAAAGATATCTTAAATAGAAAGATCTCTAAAAATTATTAGAATTCCTATAATAATTATACTAAGTATAGCTAACTGAGTATATATAATAAAGTGCAAGGAATATAGAACTAACTAAATGAACTTATTCATTTTTCTACATCAAATACATGTATGATAATTCACTTGTTTGTTATTTTTCTATTATTTTTTTTCTTGTCCTATAATTTGAATTTCATAATTATAATTTGAATTTAATAAAGAGTTTCTTCACCTTCTAAATTCTTCCAAAATTCGTTATAATATAATACGAAAGGAAGAAAAGAACATGAAATTCGTTTTATTTATTATTTACTACCCTACCTCGCGGAAAAAGAATTCGCTCTTTTATCTTGTTCATAGAGGTTTCCTAATTAGGAATCAGGGATATCGGTAAAAAAAAATTATCTGTATGATTCTTTCCATAATTCCCTCTTATGTTTATGTCACCAAAAAAAATCCATTCTTCGGATTTTTCCTTTGATTCCGATAAATAAATACTTAATAACTATTTATTCTAAATAGTTATTCGCCAGAAAGAAAATAATTTAAAGAATTCAATTTAATTAACTATTAACTTAAGGTTCTACTTAAGTTATGATTCAAAGGCAAGAAAGCGTGGAGCTGAAATAATTCACTCAGAACGCCCTTTAACAGATTACGTGGTACGATTGGATCAAATAAGCCCTTATGGAATAAAAATTCAGCCGCTTGTGAACCTTCTGGTACTGTCTTATTCAATGTTTGTTCAATTACTCTTTTACCTGCAAATGCAATGTAGGCGTTGGGTTCAGCAATAATGATATCCCCCAACATACCAAAACTAGCTGTCACCCCACCAGTCGTAGGAGATGTAAGGATTGATACATAAACTAACTTTTTATTCGATTGATAATCATATAAAGCAGAAGAAATTTTAGCCATTTGCATCAAGCTCAAACTTCCTTCTTGCATGCGTGCTCCTCCGGAAGCACACACTAGAATAAGAGGTAAAAATTGATTAGTAGCATACTCGATTAAACGAGTAATTTTCTCGCCTACTACCGATCCCATACTACCCCCCATAAACTGAAAATCCATAACCCCAATTGCTACGGGAATACCGTTTAGTTGACCTATGCCGGTTTGAATGGCCTCGGTTAATCCTGTCTTTTTTTGATAAGAATCAATACGATCTTTATAAGGTTCCTCCTCTGAATGAAAGTCAATGGGATCCAGAGAGAACATGTCCTCATCCATAGGATCCCAAGTCCCTGGATCAATCGAAAGTTCAATTCTATCTGAACTACTCATTTTCAAATGATATCCACATTGTTCACAAATATTCATTTTTGATTTAAAAAATTTCTTATAATTTAATCCATAACAAATTTCACATTGAACCCACAAATGCTTGTATTTTTGAGTTACACCGAGATCATTAGAATTTTCTCTTAGAGCGAAATCGCTGCCGTTCGTGCTAGTTCGTAGCTTGGAATTCCAGTTTTCACTACTATTTCTACTTTCACCCAAAATGTAAGTAGAAATGTAACTTTCGCTGTAATTTTCACTACCACTTAAAATAGAACTAGCAATCCCGATTTGAGAATGAAGATAACTGTCAATGCAACTATTGATGGAATTATTCCAACTATATTTATTATCATACATAGAATAATCATAGTGGGAATCGTCACTCCTAGACTCCTTATTTAAATAACTAGAATTCCAATAACTAGAAAATTCTTTTT